ATGAATCGAAATATCGCTGCTACGCCAAAACTCGGCGCAAAGAACCAACCAGATTGCCCCAGTGGATAAATAAGGAATACGGAAACAAAAACAGCGATTGGAGCAGAGAATGAAATTGCATTATAAGGCCGCAATTGAACAGACCGAGCAAGTTCAAATTGACGTAACATGAAACCTATTAGTGCAAAAGCCCCATGGAGAGCGACAAAAGTCCACAGACCGCCTAATTGACACCAACGAGTAAAATCCCCTTGCGCTTCCGGGCCCCATAGTAGCAACAAAGAGTGTGCTAAACTATTGGCAGGGGTGGAAACTGCCGCGGTTAAGAAATTACAACCTTCCAAATAGGAACTAGCCAATCCATGGGTATACCAAGAAGTTACAAAAGTTGTCCCTGTAAACCAACCCCCTAAAGCGAAATAAGCACAAGGAAAGAGCAATAGGCCGGACCATCCTACAAAAACGAAACGGTCCCTTCGTAACCAGTCGTCCATAATATCAAATAGATCATTTTCTTCTTTAGTAACTCTACCAAGGGCTATAGTCATAGTGATCCTCCTATTCAATTACTTCAACCATTTCCGAGCACCTCATATCACTTCCAAGGCATACGATAGTTTGATTATCTGTGGACGATTTCTTTCTCGTTCAATGCCCTTTTTCAAAGGTCTCGAAGATAGAAATTTTTTATTTTTATCTATGGGGTCACAACCGAGGTCGTGGTAAATCCATGAATTTGATTCGATTAGTTTTTCTTATACTATAGAAATAAACATTTGAATTCAGCATTATTCCATGACTCCTATTTCAAAGCCTATCTTTTAAGGAAAAATGAAAATAAAAGTAACCCCTCTTTTCCCACTCGCTCTCTATTGCATGGGTGGAAGAACAAAAATTGGATTCTGAAAAAAAAAAAGAAAGATATTGAAAAAAAAAAAATTGACTTTCGAAATCAATTTTTATGTGTAGCGGAAAGGAGTTGCGATTTCTTCTTATTCCTATAGAACATCTAGTAACAAGAATATGAAATCGTAAATAGCGAAAAATTCTTGCCTTGCGCGGTCTAAGTCTAAGGAAATACAAAAAATCCGCTTATACAATTTCATCTACATCGAATTTATATATCAGAATAGTGGATAGAGGCATCATTCAAGGAGTCAGGTCTACTTACTTTATCTTTCTTTCCAATTTTATGGTGGGTTTGATAAGAACCCTTTTTGTTTTGTTTATAAATAATCGAAAAAAGAGTTTTTTATTTTTTATATAACCTGCTTGTTTTATTATAACAAGTCCTATATGAAAATGCCCGCTGAAGAGAAAATCTATCTGATTGTTTCTCAGCCAATATCGAATTTTAGAAAGAAAAAACAAGAATTTTCTTCTTTTTTTTATTAACATTAAGAAAAAAGAATATAATTAAAATGGAATTGGCAATATAATTTTTATGGACTTTTGAAAGAAAAAGGAAGGATTTTTTGCAATCGTTATTTCTTGCCTCTGTCATATCACGGAAACCTTTCGATTTGGAACGGGGAGAGATGGCTGAGTGGACTAAAGCGGCGGATTGCTAATCCGTTGTACAATTTTTTTGTACCGAGGGTTCGAATCCCTCTCTTTCCGCCCCCTCGGATCATTTGGGACTTTCGAATTGGAAGGAATTCTGACCCCCGGATTTTCTCATAGATAAATGTACGAAACAAATCCAATTTGTAAGAAAAAATTCCAAAAAAATTTGGATTTTTACTCCTCACGCCCAGGATTACGTCCTGGGTCATTAGATAAGAATCCAAAGATAAAGAGGGAAACAAAGAATATCACTACTGTATAAACAAAAAGTTTGAGAGTAAGCATTACATAATCTCCAAGATTTTTTTTTAAGGAATAGATTACCCGTTTTTCCTTACCACACAGATCCACTAGGATGGGTTTTGTTTATTTTTACACCTAAAAATGCAAAAATCAATTCTTGAAAAAAATTGCAAGAATTGATTTATAATAAGCACTCTTATCAATATCAAAAATTAGGTTAGGTATTGTGTGGGTACCTAAAGGTACCTGCTCAACGTAGGTGCAGGGGGTGGGGTAGAAAGGCGGATCCCAATTTATTGCTGCAGCTATACATTCAATGTAGAAGAATTAGAATTTTAGAATCGAAGGTTCATAATATAAGACTTCTCGGCTTTTATTCATTTTTAGAATTTTTTTGGAATGAATACATCATTCAATTTGGCAGACAGAACAGAGTAGTAAAGATTTCATCGAAAACTTACAGCAGCTTGCCAAACAAAGGCTAATAGAAAAAAGAGTATAGGTATGACAGGCATAAAATCCACGATTGGGTTGAAAATGGCATAAGCTTCGGGCAATTTGGCGAAGAAAAAACTAGTCGGATAAAGAACAGAATTAAAACAGATACAGGTTAAACTAAGTATATTAGGCATAACAAGCATTTCGTTCTTGTAGAGTAGATAATTGGATTTTGATTGAGTTATTTTTCTAAGGGAAAAAAGAAAAGGCGGGTTCAAAATCCTTTTTTCTTCGGACTTTCCCAAACGCAAAATACCTCCTTGTATTCGCACTCTCAAATGAGAATGGAAGAAATTCGACTTTCATATAATATCTTAATAGAATTCCATGTAATGATCAATGCATTTTTTGGATTCTATATTATCCGCATGTCTAGAATCCTAGCAAGAGAGTATCCCTCATTTTTTATGTAATTGAAGTGGGATTGACGAATAACAAATAAACATAATAGTGTTTATTAGTGTCGCATAAAACCAGAAATGGGGCGTGGCCAAGTGGTAAGGCAGCGGGTTTTGGTCCCGTTACTCGGAGGTTCGAATCCTTCCGTCCCAGATTTTTTCTGATGAAACGAAAGATGAAATCATATTGTACCCCACACGAGACAAAAGAAAGTTTATTAAAGAGAATAATTATCTCTTATGAACTCTTAGATTAGATGCATTTCTAAGCATTCTTTTTCTTTCTCAGAAAACATAATCAAGTGTCAAGTCCAGTCAAATTGAATATCTTTATTTTCATGAAAAATTGGGTCTATCAGTCACATTCAGGATATGCCCCTACTACTACTCATTACTCATATGTGTTTTGAAATTCGAACTTCTTAGATAAACTTTATGCTCCATATCCATGAAGGGGGAATTCTTACATGATACATTTGACATCTAATGTGAAAGAAAAGAAGGACCCCCTATTTATTTTTCCCGAACTAAAGAACTAAAGTAAGTAAATAAAAAGAAAATAAAGGGGGTATCCTAATTCTATATTTCATGGCCAGATTAAAGAATAGGAAGTTTTTAGTTTCAGCACAGGTCTTAAAACTTTTGACCAAGATCGGCTTGCGAAAAAAGAAAAAGGGTTTCTATTCTATGGATAGGAACTCCATTTTTGTATTTTAGATATTATCTGATTTGCAAATATCCATTTCTAAATCAATGGAATGTGAGGATTAGAGAGAAATTCATATATTCTGTCTACTCGGCTTTCGAATTAATTGAAAAAATTTTAAACTTGACGTAAAACACTGTATAAAAAATGAGACCTATCCCTTTATGATAGAGATAGATTTTTGTTGTATTATATTATTAGTAAAAAGGGCCCCTCTTTGGTTAAGCGAAAACCATCTCGATCTGCGATTCTTTAAATATCCAGAATGATCCATTCTGGTAAGGATAAGGTAAGAACTGTTCGTTGGATAGAATGGATTCAAAAAATCATACTTCTCCTGATTTTTGATTTGGAGTTGCTTCTTTTAGGTAAAAGAAAGAATGCTATAAGTAAAAGCAAAGGCCTTAATTTGACTTTACACGAAATGTGTTTTTTTTTTTACTTCATTTTTTTCCCTCTTTTGGTATTCGAGTCGAAGAAGTACGAGAATTCTATAACTACCAAAAAACTTTCAATCTTTTCATTGGAATAGTTTATTTAGTTAATAGTTTTTGTTATGGAAAAATATATTGCTAATCTAATTCTAATATAGTAATTAAATTAATTAAACTTTTTTTGAGGTTGATAGTTTATTTGTTGGAGAAGAGTCGATCCTTCGCTTCTCATTTCAGGATTGACCATCTCGAGTCCTCTGTTGAGGATGGAAATTCAATAAAAAATAAGTCTTAAGCAAACTTGTTTATTCGTCTTTTTCGAACTATGTTTCCTTTCCTTCATATGATAGAATATGGGTTTAAATAAATTGGATCTTTGCGGAGTCTTCCCCGATAAATACTTATTTCTTTTATCCATATTTCTCCATAGATAGCAAGTTTGAATTAGTATACAAAAAACTAAACTAAACCAATGACTATTCATGATCCCATCCATATTGGATCAATTCCCTATACCACTTTGCAATGAAATTAGAGGAATGTTTGTTATGGTAAAACTTCGTTTAAAACGATGTGGTAGAAAGCAACGTGCGACTTGAAGGACATGATCGATTGTGGATTTTGTTATCCATCATTTTCCATAGTAATGAAAATGCTCTTGGCTCGACATAGTCTGTTCTATTTGTCCCGAACCAAATTTGCGCTGGGTTGTTTGTAAGTAAATAGTACACGATGGAGCTCGAGAGGACAGAATTGATTTTTTATCAAGGGAAAGAATCTAGGGTTAGTGAAAACTAATAAATTAGGCCAACTTTGTCAGTCTATCCTTAATATAGAAATCGAAAGGTTAAAATAAGAAGAAAGTCCAATTTTGGAAGATTGGAAAAACTCTTTCAATTAAAAGTTTATCAGAATCAATCGCCCATATTCGATTTCTATAGAAGAGGGAAATGCTTTATCGAAGGAAATAAGAAAAAAAGGGTATGTTGCTACTCTTTTGAAAGAAAAAAGAATAGGAATTCCCGAAGTAATGTCTAAACCCAAGGATTTCACAAATCAAAGATAAAGAATTCCGGAACAAGTAAACGCGATTTTCAATTGTCTCAACAATAGAATTGGATCAGAATAAGGAATAAAAGTCAATTCGTTCGAGATGAGACAAAGAAAAGAGTTTAGAGACGACTCAAAAAATTTGGAAGGATTTTTCCTTTTAAGTCTGTCAGTCAAAATTAACCAACTTGAGTCATGAGTATAAATGAAATTTGTTTTTTCTGTAAGGAAATTAATGCAAGTCATAGTCTAATTTCTATCTACTTGTATTATAGACAGAAATTAGAATCTTTTTCTCGAGCCGTATGAGGAGAAAACCTCCTATACGTTTCTAGGGGGGGCATTGTTTAGCTACATCTATCCCAATAAGCTGTCTATCGAATCGTTGCAATTGATGTTCGATCTCGAAGAGAAGGAAGAGATCTTCGAAAAGTAGGTTTTTATGATCCGATAAAGAATCAAACTTGTTTAAATGTTCCAGCTATTCTCTATTTCCTTGAAAAGGGTGCTCAACCTACAAGAACTGTTTATGATATTTTAAGGAAGGCAGAATTCTTTAAAGAAAAAGAAGGAACTTTGAGTTAATTGAAGAACTAAATGAATAAAAAAGTAGGAGAGGATCACTAGTATCCCTCGTTGTCTAATTATTTAGACACAATTTGCCTCTTTCTTAGTCCTATTTTTGACTGGATTTATGTCGTGCCAATCCAACATAAGCCCTTATTTTATTTACTTTTTCTATCTAATTTGTTTTCTTACCATTGTATTTCCATTGACAAAGGTCTATTGAACAAATAGAATTTGTAGATAGATAGGTCTCTTTATCCTCACTCCATATTAGGTTTTTCTGTCTACACTTCGCTCAAATGATAAGGTTGTCCCTCTTGCATGTACTCTCATACAAGATTTATTTATATAAAGAAATATAAATTGCTAAAAAAATGACAATTTTGCTATCGTGATTGGGGCCGCTCCTTTTTTAACCTTAGTGAAATTTAGCCGGACCTGTTCATTTTGGCATTTGAGTGTTTTTAATGGGCGATAAAATCTTTCTTTTAATGTTTTGCTAGTTCAATGTTTTGACAGGAGCGTGCGGTGTAATTCCATTGATTTTTGGGTTTCGATCGTATCTAAGATCCTATTTTATCTGGGTTGCTAACTCAATGGTAGAGTACTCGGCTTTTAAGTGCGACTATGATCTTTTACACATTTGGATGAAGCAACAAATTCGTCCAGACTCTTGGTAGAGTCTAGAAGACCACGACTGATCCTCAAGGGTAATGAATGGAAAAAATAGCATGTCGTAATAAAATCAATTTCTTATTTTTGATTTTTGGAATGGAATAAAAAATTCCTATTTTCTGGGTCTAGTGAATAAATGGATAGAGCCTGGCTCCAATTCTGGTAAAATAAAAAGCAACGAGCTTAACTTCTTAATTGAAATGATTCCCCGATCTAATTAGACGTTAAAAATAGATTAGTGCCTGATGCGGGGAAAGGTTGGGTTTTCCTATGAACGGACCCTTGATTTTTTCTTTTTTTTTTTTTTTAGAAATCCTAATTATTCTTGATTATAGATTGAAAAGGGATGTTATGGATTGAATGTGTAAAAGAAGCAGTATATTGATAAAGAGACTGGATTCCAAAGTCAAAAGAGCGATTGGCCTGCAAAAATAAAAGATTTGTTCTCTTTTGTAATTAGAACAAACATAAACTAATTGGATAGAAAAGGAAAAGATCTGTGGATTAGATTCCTTTTCTTTCCAGGGTTTGTATTAAAAAATGCAACACCCTGTTTTGACCATATTGCACTATGTATCATCATTTGAGAAACCGAGAAATGCTTCTTCTTTCTGATTCAAGTAGAAATACAAATGGAAAAATTGGAAGGGTATTCAGAAAAACAGAAATCTCGTCAACAATACTTCGTTTACCCACTTCTCTTTCAGGAGTATATTTATGCATTTGCCCATGATTATGGATTAAAAGGTTCCGAACCTGTGGAAATTGTTAGTTGTAATAACAAGAAATTTAGTTCACTACTTGTGAAACGTTTAATTATTCGAATGTATCAGCAGAATTTTTGGATTAACTCGGTTAATCATCCTAACCAAGATCGATTGTTGGATTACAACAATTTTTTTTATTCTGAGTTTTATTCTCAGATTCTATCTGAGGGGTTTGCGATCGTTGTAGAAATCCCATTCTCGCTACGAGAATTATCTTGTCCGAAAGAAAAAGAAACACCAAAGTTTCAGAATTTACGATCTATTCATTCAATATTTCCCTTTTTAGAAGACAAATTTTTGCATTTACATTATCTATCACATATAGAAATACCCTATCCTATCCATTTTGAAATCTTGGTTCAACTCCTTCAATACCGGATCAAAGATGTTCCATCTTTGCATTTATTGCGATTCTTTCTCAACTACTATTCGAATTGGAATAGTCTTATTACTTCAATGAAATCGATTTTTCTTTTGAAAAAAGAAAATAAAAGACTATTTCGATTCCTATATAACTCTTATGTATCAGAATATGAATTTTTCTTGTTGTTTCTTCGTAAACAATCTTCTTGCTTACCATTAACATCTTCTGGAAC